CAATTCAAATTGAAAATAATGTTACTGCACGGACGGAGGTTATAAATTTTTTCATTTTCATCGATTAAATAATATTTAAATTTAATTACTTGAAAAGTCTCTTTTAAATTGTCAAGTTGGAAATAGTTATTTACCAAGATCTGATTATGAGTTATTAAATGGTAAAATGAATAAACATTCGCAATTAGAAAGGCTGTTCCTAAAGGCCCCGGCGAATTCTTAATTGGAATTACAGGATCTTTTGTAATTTGAATTGATTCTTTTATCACATTGTGATATTTTACATCGTTGAATGGACCCATTCGAAAACAATTGGATGATGACAAAATTATCAACGATTGGAATCCCTTATTTCTATTCAACAACGTATGAATAGTTCTTTGATTTTGATTAAGGGGTTGTTGAATTCTTACTTTGGAATAAATGGAAGAAAACGGATTTCTATTGGTGCAATCAGATCCATTATCCGGGAGCAATCCTGAGCCCGGTGGGTCATTCCTTTTTCCGATATATGAAATAGTGGATTTCAGCAAGTCGATTCTTAGGAAATGTCGAATCAAACCATTTGCCCTTATTTCAACAAAAGAAACACGAGCTTCTTGACTAGAAGAACTTTTTTTGTCTTGGTCCCAATTCAATACTAAACAAGTCCGAACTAATTGAATATTTGTATCAGAAATTCCCCGAATTGGTTTACCATTTCCATAAAGGATATAATTGACAACTCGAAGTTTCACATTATCCCTTTCCTGCAACAGATCCGGGGGGAAAAGTCTTCCTAAAGTTATACCGTCCGTTATTTCATATGTGACGACAGGACGAACCAAAACAAAATACTTTTTCTTACTAGGTGTGATCCGTTGAACATAGATCCAATTTTTCCATTTTTTGGATTCCTTGTAATTTTGTTTTCCTGCTCCCGGTGGTATCAAAACGCCACTATGTCGGGATATCTTATCTATCTCTCCAGGAAAATGGATATCTCCAGAAAATATTTTAAGTTCAATTCTTTTTTTTTTTCTCTCCACTCGGACCAACCCGCCTACCCGGCTTCTTATATTTAAAGTAATTTGTGTATCCGCCCCAATGATACTATTGTTCTGTACCATTATGGAAGAAGATCCGGCTAATATATGCACCTCCTCGGGAATGAAAAAAAAACGATCTACTTTCATTTGGTATTTTGGCCTAAATTCCTTACCTCCTCGATACTCAATCAAATCCTCTTTTTTGACGATTGAATGCATTTCTAGAGTCCCATATTTAGTAATGCCCGAACTCTTTCTTCTGTATCGAGGATCGTCCAAATAAGCAAGAATACTATTTCTACGGAAAACGCCATTGATGGGGATTTCAATCAAGATATCCGAGGGAGGTGTTAATTCGTTCTCGCGTTTTTGAATCGATTGGAGTGGAATGATGAATCTATTTCTTCGCCTCTTTGAGAATAAATCAGAATTCTGGTAGAGAATGGTCGGATCTACGAGATTACAACGACCGGTACTTATAATTCGACTAAGGTTTGAATAATCAGGAATCCTATCTTCTTTTTTATCCGAAAAATGCGAAGTAAAGAATTTTCCTCTCGACGGATCATTCGTTCCTGAGAGGTTAGAAGTAGATTTTCTCTTGACAGAACGAGAATGCGCACTCATTTGATCTTGATCCTTGTGGATCGAAAGTGAAACTAGACTGGATCTGCGCGGCTCTCCTAATAATATCCATAAATGACTTGTTTTTGGTAATAGATGAACATTTCCATATGTAAATTCGGGTGCATGATACACATCGGTGCTCCAGTGCATTTCTCCGTCTGAGTCAGAATAAATATGTTTTCGAACTTTCTCTTTAAAATTCAAAGTAGATGTTCCTGCGCGAATCTCAGCAATCACTTGTTCTGATTCTACATATTGATCGTTTTGAACTAAAAGAAAACTTTGGGGTGGAATATTTACATTATGTCGAATATCTTCACTTTCAATAGTTACATACAAGTTTATGGAACAGAGAAAGGCGGGATGTCCATGGCGTGTACGTGTCGGATGAACTAAATTCTCCTTGAATTTGATTTTTCCATTAGAAGGGGCTCGCACATGTTCCGCAGTACCCCCCGTGAATACTCCGCCGGTATGAAAAGTTCTTAATGTTAATTGAGTACCCGGTTCTCCAATCGATTGGCCTGCAATAATACCTACAGCTTCTCCCAATTCAACCAGGTCGCCATGAGTAGGACTCCGTCCATAACATAATCGACAGATCCAAGATGCACTCCTACAAGTAAAGGGGGTTCGAATAGCTATTGGTTGTGCTCGAAAGGTTATGAATCGATTTACAAGTCCAATCCCAACGTCTTGATTTCTAGTGGCAATACAGCGCGTGCCCATATATATATCATCGGCTAGTACACGACCAATCAATGTTTGGATAAAAATCCTTTCTGGCACCATACCATTCCCAGGACTCACAGAAATACCACGGACGGTGCCACAATCTATTCGAC